AGTAAAGCCGAAGTCAATGGGGGTACTATCGTGAAAAGGTTAAAACCTCGGGCTCGAGGACGTAGTTATCCGATAAAAAGACCCACCTGTCATATAATTATTGTAGTGAGGGATACCTCTAAAACGAAAACGGACCAGGATATATATTTAGAAACAAAGGATCAATGGAAAGATCCTATAATAGAGAGATATTGGGAGAAAGAGAGAGACAGAGAAAAAAAAGAGAAAGAGGGAGAAGAAAAATATGGGCAAAAAAATAAATCCCCTTGGTTTCCGACTTGGTGGGGAAAACCAAAAGCATAGATCCCTTTGGTTCGCGCAACCAAAAAATTATTCCATAGGTCTCCAGGAAGATGAAAAAATACGAGATTGTATCAAGAATTATGTACAAAAAAATAGGAGAATATCCTCGGGTTTCGAAGGAATTGCACATATAGAGATTCAAAAAAAAATCGATCTGATCCAGGTCATAATCTATATTGGATTTCCAAATTTGTTAATAGAGGGTCGAACACGAGGAATCGAAGAATTACAGATCAATGTACAAAAAGGATTTAATTCTGTGAACCGGAGACTTAACATTGCTATCACAAGAGTTGCAAAACCTTATGGACAACCTAATATTCTTGCAGAATATATAGCTCTACAATTAAAGAATAGAGTTTCCTTTCGAAAGGCAATGAAAAAAGCTATTGAATTAACTGAACAAGCGGATACAAAAGGAATTCAAGTGCAAATTGCAGGACGTATCGACGGAAAAGAAATTGCACGTGTCGAATGGATCAGAGAAGGTAGGGTTCCCCTACAAACCATTCGAGCTAAAATTGATCATTGTTCCTATACAGTTCGAACTATCTATGGGGTATTAGGCATCAAAATTTGGATATTTGTAGACGAGCAATAATGGGCCTTTCCTTGCCATTCTATCCAGTGATAGAACAAAAAACGACAAACTATTCTTTTTCCCTTCAATGAAAAATGAGCAATTCTAATTCTATAGGGTTGAATAAAAATTGGATTGATCATTTGGTAGAATTGCTATGCTTAGTGTGTGACTCGTTGGTTTTTCTTTAGAGTTGGGATTCAAAAAAAAAGGACTGGCCCCTAACTAATAACTATAGAACTTAGAACCAGCTCATTGCTTCGTATTATCGAGATCCAAGGAACCAGTCACTATATGATGTGTCAATCATATAGTTGTAGCAACTGAAATCTTTTTTCCATAAAGGAAAAATCAATCTGATTATGGATTGTGAAGCGAAAATAGAGGGATGTGGGTAAATGGAAGGGCGAGAGAAAGAGAGAAGGAGAATATCAATGGTATATGATTCCAATATGTATGGTCTATTATGAATCATCTCATAAAAGGCAGTGTGATAAAGCATCAATACTGATTCGTCCATAATTAGATGAATACGGTTCATAGGAAAAATACCAATAATAAAGAGCCTCGAGTCAATAGAGACTGAGGAGATTGACTTGGGAACGAACTTGAATTGAGGAGCTCCATTGCAGAGTTCAGGCCTAGCCATTAATGGAGAAGCTATGGGAACGACGGAACCTGTGACTGCAGAAGATTCTATTGAAAACGAATCCTAATGATTCATTGGGTGGGATGGCGGAACCAACCAGGAACCAATTGATTTATTCTGAGAGGCCATGGGTTGACCCTACGAATGAAACAAATATTGAAAGAGTAAATATTCGCCCGCGAAACCCTTATTGAATTGCAAAATTTTGGCCGATTCGGTAAAGGTCAAGGATTCGTTATAAAAAGAAAGCAAAGGCATTATCTTCTATATATAGAAATATACGTCTAGCTATATATACAAGATATACAGATTCCTACGTGACAGATTCAATATCAATAAATCCCATGATTTAGTGTATTATTCAATAAATACATGTGTATCTGTAATATTATTGAATCGTTTCATTCGCGAGGAGCTGGATGAGAAGAAACTCTCATGTCCGGTTCTGTAGTAGAGATGAGGTTGAGAAACAACCATCAACTATAACCCCAAAAGAACCAGATTCCGTAAACAACATAGAGGAAGAATGAAGGGAATATCTTATCGAGGCAATCATATTTGTTTCGGTAGATATGCTCTTCAGGCACTTGAACCCGCTTGGATCACATCTAGACAAATAGAAGCGGGGCGACGGGCAATGACACGATATGCGCGCCGTGGTGGAAAAATATGGGTCCGTATATTTCCCGACAAACCCGTTACAGTAAGACCTACGGAAACCCGTATGGGTTCGGGGAAGGGATCTCCCGAATATTGGGTATCTGTTGTTAAGCCGGGTCGAATACTTTATGAAATGGGCGGAGTATCGGAAACTGTAGCCAGAGCAGCTATTAAAATAGCTGCGTGCAAAATGCCTATACGAACGCAATTCATTATTTCAGGATAGGGATGTGGAACCAAAGGGGTATTTATGATGAAAAAAACAATCGCGGATTTCTTTATTTCTGGACAGACAATATTTCTTTCTTTTTTCCTTCGACCTTTGCATTGAAAGAACAGATTAAAAAAAAAAATGATATGATTCAACCTCAGACCCATTTGAATGTAGCGGACAACAGCGGGGCTCGAGAATTGATGTGTATTCGAATCATAGGAGCTAGTAATCGCCGGTATGCTCATATTGGTGACGTTATTGTTGCTGTAATAAAAGAAGCAGTGCCCAATATGCCTCTCGAAAGATCAGAAGTGATCAGAGCTGTAATTGTACGTACATGTAAAGAACTCAGACGTGACAACGGTATGATAATACGATATGATGACAATGCAGCAGTTGTCATTGATCAAGAAGGAAATCCAAAAGGAACTCGGGTTTTTGGAGCGATCGCTCGAGAATTGAGACAGTTGAATTTCACTAAAATAGTCTCATTAGCTCCTGAGGTATTATAAATACTAGTAGATGAGACCATGATATAGTAGGGTATCTGAAATGGATCAATTAGTAGATTGTGTTTCACGCATATACTTTTAATAATTCATAAATAAAGAATCAAAAATTCACATAAAAAAAAAAACGGAACATGTTGATTATATCAAAATTAGGAGGCACCAATAATTATAGTTCGTCATGGGTAGGGACACTATTGCCGATATATTAACTTCTATAAGAAATGCCGACATGGATAAAAAAGGAACGGTTCGAATAGCATCTACTAATATGACCGAAAGCGTTGTTAAAATACTTCTACGAGAAGGTTTTATTGAAAACGTTAGGAAACATCGGGAAAACAACAAATATTTCTTGGTTTCAACCCTGCGACATAGAAGAAATAGGAAAGGAACATATAGAAATATTTTAAAGCGTATCAGCCGACCCGGTCTACGAATCTATTCCAACTATCAACGAATTCCTAGGATTTTAGGTGGAATGGGGATTGTAATTCTTTCTACTTCTAGAGGTATAATGACAGATCGAGAAGCTCGACTAGAAGGAATTGGAGGAGAAGTTTTGTGTTATATATGGTGATCCTTCTGGTATCCGAAGTTGATCCGTAACTTCCTATTTGTGAAAAAGGAGAGGAAAGACGGGTTGTTTAATATCACTCCTCCTCCATTAGTTGATACTTCAAGGGGGTTACCTGGAATGAAAGAACAAAAATTGATTCATGAAGGTTTAATTACTGAATCACTTCCCAATGGTATGTTCCGGGTTCGTTTAGATAATGAAGATCTGATTCTAGGTTATGTTTCGGGGAGGATCCGACGAAGTTTTATACGGATACTACCAGGAGATAGAGTAAAAATCGAAGTAAGTCGTTATGATTCAACCAGGGGACGTATAATTTATAGACTTCGCAACAAAGATTCAAACGATTAGGTGTAGGTGGCTTTTTAAACATTCCTTTCGTGGGAATACAATTCGAGGTTCAAAATTTCAAGAGACTTATTTTCTTCCAAGGAGTAGATTCGGAATTAAGGTAAGGAATAACAAATATGAAAATAAGGGCCTCTGTTCGTAAAATTTGTGAAAAATGTCGACTGATCCGTAGGCGGGGACGAATTATAGTAATTTGTTTCAATCCGAGACATAAACAGAGACAAGGGTAATCTTTCTAAAAAGAAAAAGGGATTTTCTAAAGGACCCGATGGACAAATAAAGGATCTGTTTTGATATGAAATGGATATATCCGTATATCTCTGACTCATATTTATGAGATGATAAAATATGACAAAACCTATACCAAGAGTTGGTTCACGTAGGAATGGGCGTATTGGTTCACGTAAGAGTGGGCGTAGAATACCAAAAGGAGTTATTCATGTTCAAGCGAGTTTCAACAATACCATTGTGACTGTTACAGATGTACTAGGTCAGGTGGTTTCTTGGTCCTCCGCTGGTACTTGTGGATTCAGAGGCACAAGAAGAGGGACACCATTTGCTGCTCAAACCGCAGCAGGAAATGCTATTCGTACAGTAGTGGATCAGGGTATGCAACGAGCAGAAGTCATGATAAAGGGTCCTGGTCTCGGAAGAGATGCAGCATTACGAGCTATTCGTAGAAGTGGTATACTATTAAGTTTCGTACGTGACGTAACCCCTATGCCACATAATGGATGTAGACCTCCTAAAAAAAGACGTGTGTAGAAATAAGAATTGAACGGATTTCAAGAGAAATAAATGATTCAATGATCTGAAAAAAGAATAATATTATTATGGTTCGAGAGGAAGTAGCAGTATCCACTCGGACACTACAGTGGAAGTGTGTTGAATCAAGAACAGACAGTAAGCGTCTTTATTATGGCCGTTTCATTTTGGCCCCGCTTATGAAAGGCCAAGCAGATACGATAGGTATCGCGATGCGAAGGGCTTTACTTGGAGAAATAGAAGGAACATGTATCACACGTGCAAAATCTGAAAAGGTACCACATGAATATTCTACGATAGTCGGTATTGAAGAATCAGTACATGCAATTTTAATGAATTTGAAAGAAATTGTATTGAGAAGTCATCTGTATGGAACTCGTGACGCATCC